ATCGTAAGTAGCATTAATCAAATTTCTTTTCTCTCTTTCTATCTCAGAGTATCCATTCAGTCTATACTCATCTGCTTCCATTTCCACTTTACGTAATCGAGCCCGCGCTCTTTCGAGCTGTTCAGCGGCCCCTCTACGTAATTCTTCTGAATTTCGAATAGTACTCAAGATCCTTTGTTTTCGCTTATCTAATAAATCATTTAATGAAAGTAGATTATCTTTACATTCATTTCACAACTCTCATATCTCTTCCCGAACCAAACATGAATCTTTTGATTCATTTGGCTCTCACGCTCAATTGTTTCTTTACTTTGATAGACATTCCCATATCTTTGAATGGAATGAACCTATCCTCTCTTGAGCCTATCCTCTCTTTTCTGTTCGTATTCAAAGATATCGAAACTGATCTAACATCAGAATATTAGGATAGTAGGACTCTTCAGACCAGACAAAAAATAAAAAAATGTCAGCAAAGTTGTTTCTTTATTTGTTTTTTATTCACAAACTTTTTTTTTTCATCCAAAAAATTAAAAAAATTTATCTTTTTTATACAATATATAGGTCGTCGATTTGGCAGTGGATAAAAAAAGGGGTGGGGGAATATACCCATCTTTCCTATACCTGTAAATGGTTAAAATAAATTTATCCATATGAGTGTTATACATCGGAGAAATTCCCAATTATTTCTTTTTTTCTCATTTTTTTTTTATTTGCGGTATTTCGGTACTAATGTAGCGGTAGAAAGAGTACCATGGTATGCTGTGCCTGGACTTCAAACAATTTATCTTTAACCATGTAAAAGACCTCAACATTATTGGTTGATAGAGAATCAAAGTTCATTTACCAATTAGTCACGAAATGCTATGGTTCTTAGATATGATTTCTGAATAAAATCCAATTACGAAGTAATTCGTCGAGATTGTGCACCCTTTTTCCTATTTACGCAAATAAAAAAAAAAAAGAATACATAAATATAAAGAAAGTGCAGCCGGCGAAATCCAACCTATTCTTGAAATACACAACTCGCACACACTCCCTTTCCAAAAAAAATCAATATACCCAGCACAACGCTTAGATTTATTGGATTTGTTGCTAAAATATCGGTATTAAACTCGAAACTCCCAGCGGATGGCCAGTGCCCCACGGAAACAAAGGAATCGGTTAGATTTTTCATATGCTCTCCTCTTATAGATAGGACTAACAAAGAACAGAGTTCTTTTTGTATCACTCCACTCGCCTCCCCCCTTTTTTTTATCGATTTTTTTGTTCCATTTCTTATTTTTAATGGAATTTTACTAAACTAAGAACGAAAGGGAAGAAAGCGAGTGGATCCGCTAATTCCTTATCCTCAAATCAGTTCCTCCCAAAGTATTGTTTCGACAAACAAAAAATAAATAGTTATAGGAGTAAAATTAGAAGGAGCAAAGGGAAACTCCCAGTTAATAAAATAAGAAAAAAGATAGGTCCCCCTTTTTTTACATTTTAATTCTACGAGAAAATTAAACAAAAGGATTTGCAAATAAAAGAGCTAATGCCACGACCAGTCCATAAATTGTTAAAGCTTCCATAAAAGCCAGACTAAGCAATAAAGTACCTCGTATTTTACCCTCTGCTTCTGGTTGTCTCGCAATACCTTCTACAGCTTGGCCCGCAGCAGTACCTTGACCAACCCCAGGTCCAATAGAAGCAAGCCCCACAGCCAATCCAGCAGCAATAACGGAAGCAGCAGAAATAAGTGGATTCATGGTAATTTCCTCGCAAAAAAAAGAAATGGTTAATGATACAACCAACCAATGAATTACTACTTAATCTTTATCCACTTCTTTTTCTACTTTTACTATTTACTTTACTATACTACCTTTTTACTTACTTCTTTTTTTTTATTGATACTTATCACTAAAATCTATCGGGTCGAAGTAGCTAAAAACTCCAACAGAATATTACTTAATTTTAAGAACTACTTCCATATACTGTTTTTCCTTTCTTTCTACCCATGATGGAGTTTTATGTAAATAGATCCATACGGTTTTAGCCATTGTGTTTTCTTGTTTAGAAACTCTTATATTCTTTCATTCAATTAACAATCACAGAAAAAATCGAAAAAGGACTGATATTTGAATCTATAGAAATTCTAAATGAAGTGAGTTAGAAAAAAAGAGATAGGGATAATTCCTATCTAACTAGTAAATAACATATACTTTTTTTCTTCCATAACGTAAACCACCTGCACTTTATTATTCTATTAATATTAAATCGTATTCCGTACATATATCTAGTAGGACCCCCCCACCCAATCCTTTTTTCTCTTAAAAACTCTGCAATATCATCTATCTTTCTTCATATATACAATACTACAATAGATAATATTAGCTATTTTCATTTTATTCTCCAGCCCTGTGGATTATATTGAACCCCGCATTGCTTTAATTGGGATAAGCTTAAAAAACTATTTCGAAAGTTAGTCAATGATGACCCTCCATGGATTCACCTATATAAGCCGCAGCCAAAGTTGAAAAAATAAGAGCTTGAATACCACTTGTAAATAATCCAAGAAACATGACAGGTATAGGAACTACTGAAGGCACTAAAGAAACAAGAACAACAACTACTAATTCATCAGCCAATATATTCCCGAAAAGTCGAAAACTAAGAGATAAAGGCTTTGTAAAATCTTCTAGGATATTAATTGGTAAAAGTATTGGAGTTGGTTGAATGTATTTACTGAAATATCCCAATCCTTTTTTGCTAAAACCCGCATAGAAATATGCCACTGACGTGGGTAAAGCTAAAGCAACAGTAGTATTTATATCATTCGTGGGCGCAGCTAACTCCCCATGAGGTAACTTTATGATTTTCCAAGGTAAAAGAGCACCTGACCAGTTAGAAACAAAAATAAATAGGAACATCGTTCCAATAAATGGAACCCAAGGACCATACTCCTCTCCAATCTGAGTTTTGCTCAAGTCTCGAATAAATTCAAGGACATATTCGAAGAAATTCTGCCCGTCGGTCGGAATGGTTTGTGGATTCCGAACAGCTATGATGGCTGAACCTAATAAAATAGCAATTACAACCCAAGAAGTGATAAGCACTTGGGCATGAATTTGTAAACCTCCTATTTCCCAATATAAATGTTGGCCTACTTCTACACCTGACATATCGTATAACCCTTTGAGTGTTTTAATGGAACATAGTATAACATTCATATTGCCCTATAATAGAAATCGAACTTAAAAAAGGAATTATTTTGATTCAACCATATCTTTCTCAATTCATCTACCTTCATTTATTAATAGGAATCATACATTATATTTAGAATACCAATCATTTTTTATTCAATATTCAAAACATAGTTCAAAAATGCAAACCAAAATAATAAACAATCAAAGAAATCCATGGAGTTCAACAAAAAGGAACTAATCTTCTTCTTCTTTTTCTTAACTATTAAATTATAAGATAATCAACCTTTTTTTATATAACTATTTCGGCCCTCCAAAATTGCGGATACTAATTTGGTAAGAATCAATCGAATCGATGCTATAGCATCATCGTTGGCCGGAATAGAAATATCTGCAAGATCTGGGTCACAATTTGTATCGATTAAACAAATCGTCGGAATGCCCAAAATGACACATTCTCGAAGAACCATATATTCTTCTTGCTGATCAACGATAATTACAATATCGGGCAATCCCCTCATATATTTGATCCCACCCAGATATGTTTGCAAGGTGGATAACTTTCTCTTCAACATTGCTGCATCTCCTTTTGGGAGACGGGCGAGTTTCCCCATTTTTTGTTCCGCTCTTAAGTCCCTGAACTTCTGAAGTCTTGTTTCTGTAGTAGACCAATTTGTTAACATACCACCAAGCCATTTTTTATTAACATAATGACATCGAGCCCTTATTGCTGCTGATGCTACTAAATCCGCTGCTTTATTTTTGGTGCCAACGATTAAGAAGTTTTTTCCCATACTTGCTGCATCAAAAACTAAATCGCAGGCTTCTGATAAAAAACGAGCAGTTATAGTAAGATTTGTAATATGAATACCTTTACGCTTTGCAGAGATGTAAGGAGCCATTCTAGGATTCCATTTCTTAGTACCATGACCAAAATGAACTCCTGCTTCCATCATCTCTTCCAAATTTATGTTCCAATATCGTCTTCCCATTTTGCCACACTTTCTCTTTTTTTTTTAGAGAGATTCAGTAACCTGTGAAATAAATAATTGTTCCGACGGAACCTTATACCAGGATTGACCATTGATCTACGACCAAAATCATGAATTTTTTTTTTTTTTCATTCTTTATTTTTCGTTGATTACCAAATCCATAATCGGACCAGAGAATTCAAGTAAAAAGAATGAACCTCTTGTTAGGAATTACTAAATCATGTATCATGTAAATGATTGGTCTGATGTCCCATGGAAATAGTTCGGGACGCAAGAACAAAGAAAATTCTCAAAATTCTCTATAGTGTAGCAAAATATCTCTCATCTCCAATTCGAATAGATTCTTCCTTTTTATTTTCAAATCAATGTTTTTATCTTGCTTTGAACGATGTACTAATTTTTTGAATCCAGTACCAACCGGTATAATCCCCCCCAGAACAACGTTCTCTTTCAGCCCTTTCAACCAATCAATACGACCTCGTAGAGCAGCTTTTGCTAAAACTCGAGCAGTTTCTTGAAAACTCGCTTCGGATATGAAACTTTGAGTATTCAGAGATGACTTCGTTATTCCCAATAAGATTGCCCGATAACAGATCGCTTCGTCCAAAACACGCCCTGCTCGCTCTGCTCGCAACAATCCAATCAGTTCCCTAGGTGAAAACACATTAGACATTCCATCTTCTGAAACCAACACTTTTGATGTTACTTGACGTACAATAATCTCTATATGTCTATTATGGATCTGTACCCCCTGGGATCGATAAACCTTTTGGATCTTATTAACCAAAGAGATACGACTTTGTGCTATGGTTAGTTCAGCTCCAATCAAGAATCCCCAGGGTATCCCAAGAAGCCTTCGGCTACGTTCGTCCCAACCTTCAACTCTCTTTTTGAGGTTCATCGATATTGAATCAATTGAACGAACTTCTAAGATTTGTTCCACTTTTGGAAGACCTTGCGTGATATCGCCGGATCTCGATTTTTCATATATAAATGTAATTAATGTATCTCTTTCATAAAAGGTTTTCCCATAATGGCCATGAACAGTTGCTCCCGGAGTGACCAAATAGGGCTTAGCTGATCTTATAACTAAAGAGTCAACATGAACAATGAAAATTTTACCAGATTTTTTTATGCGTGATCCGTATTTCAATAGACATAAATTTGCACAAAGAAATAGGCCAAGGCTAATTATTGTCCATGCCTCTTCACAATAATCGTGATGGAGAAAACACCAATTAAAATGGAATAAATTCCAAATGATGTTACTACACGGATCGGGATTATAAATCCTACTATTTTCATCTAGGAAACAGTATTGAAATTGAAGTACTTGGAAAGTCTGTTGAAAATTGTCAAGTAACAAATAGTTCTTTAAAAAGATTTGATTATAAGTTATTAAATAGTAAGATAAACAAGGATTCGCTATTTTAAATACAGTAGTACCTAAGGGACCCAACAAATCCCTAATTGGATTCATGGGATCCAATTCTTTTGTCGCATTATTATATCTCGAAGTATTAAAGGGGCCAATTCGAGAACAATTGGATGATGACAAAATTCGGAAAGATTGGCATTCCTTATTTCGATTCAACAACGTACCAAGAGTTCCCTGATGTTGGGGAAATGATTGAGTCTTTGCCTTGGAATTAAAAGGATTTATATTGGTACGATCTAATCCAATATTGTAAATCAATCCTGAACTTGACGTATCATACTTTTTTACGGTATAAGAAATAGTGGACTTTACTAACTCAATTCTGATGAAATCACGAAGCAGATCATTTGCCCTTATTTCAACAAAGGAAGCATGAACCTCTTCTTTTATAAAACCCCTTTTTTCTTGGTCCCAATTCAATACTAAGCAAGCCCGAACTAATTGAATACTTGTGTGAGAAATTCCTCGAATTGACTTGCTATTTCCATAAAGTATATAATTGACAATTCGAAGTTGTACATTATCCTTTTCCTGCAAGAGATCCTGAGGAAAAAGTGTTGCTAAATTTATCCCATCGGATATTTCATATGGGACTACGGGCCGAACCAAAACAAAATTCTTTTTTTTTATAGGTGTGATCCGTTGAACATAGATCCAATTTTTCAATTTTTTTGATCCCTTAGAATTTTTATTTTCCATTCCTGGTGGTATCAAAATGCCGCCGTGCCTAGATATTTTATCCGCCTCTCCAGTAAAATGAATATCTCCAGAAAAAATTTGCAGTTCAATACTCCTTTTTTTTCTCTCCACTCGGACTAATCCACCTACTTGGCTTCTTGTATTTATATTTAAAGCAAGTCGTGTATCTACTCCAACGATACTATTGTTTCGGACCATTATGGGCGAAGATACGGGGAAGATATGCACTTCCTCGGGAATGAAAAAAAATCGATCTACTCTCATTTGCATTTGGTATTTCGGACTAAATTCTTTTGCTCCTCGATACTCAATCAAATTCTCTTTTTTTACGATTGAATCTACTTCGACAATCCCATATTTAGTAATTCCCGAACTGCTTATTCTATATCGCGGATCATCAAAATAAGCAAGAATACTATTTTTACGTAAAATACCATTTATAGGTATTTTAATAGAAATACAAAAAGATGGTATTAGTTTCTTTTCTCGTTCTTGATCACATTGTAAGGGAATCACGAATCTATTTCTTCGCTTTTTCGCCAAGGAATCATCGGAATTCTCTTGACAAATAGAGGGATCTATGAGATTCCAATGACCATTGGATATGATTCGATAAGGTTCTGAATACTCAAAAATTTGCCCATCCTTTTTACTTTTACCAAAAAATTTATGTCTTACTTGATCATTAGTCAAATCAAAGATATTTCTTTCTTCTACAGAAAAAGAATTAGAATTCATTTGATCTTGATCCTTGTGGAGTGAAAAAGACACTATACTGGATCTGCATAGACCTCCTGCTAATATCCATAAATGACTTGTTTTTGGTACTAGATGAACATTACTATACGGATATTCGGGCGCATGATGCACATCAGTACTCCAGTGCATTTCTCCTTCTGACTCAGAATAAATATGTTTTAGAACCCTCTCCTTAAAACGAAAAGTGGACGTTCCGGCACGAATCTCGGCAATCACTTGTTCCGATTCTACATATTGATTATTTTGAACTAAAATCAAACTTTTTGTTGGAATATTAACATTATGTATAATATCTCGACTCTCAATAGTTACATACAAGTCTATAAAACATAGAAAAGCAGGATGCCCATGACGGGTACGTGTGGGATGAACCAAATACTCATCAAATTTTATTTTTCCATTAGAGGGAGCTCGTACATGTTCGCCAGTACCA